AAAAGCTCTCCGAGATGAAATGTCACAATATTTTTTTGACATATGTGAAAGTGACGGAAAAGAAAGAATTTGTTTTACATTTCCCCCTAGTGTATCGATCTTTTTGGAAACGCTAAAAAGAAGTCTAATATCCCCAGCTCCAGAAAAGTCGGGTTTTCATTGTAGTCATTGTAAGAATACAATAGAAGAGATAAATGATAATGATTATGAATTTCCATTGAGTTTTGCTGATGAATGGTACACTTTTAAGAATACTCCTGTATGGGTTTCTGCCAACAAAGAAAAGGAAAAAAAAGAAAAAAGGGAGTTTCTAAATCGAATTAAATCTCTAGAGAAAGAATCTAGTTTTTTGAATAGACTTGAAACAAGAACTCGAATGTGTAATGATAATTCGCGAAAAAAATACTTACCAAAAAGGTATGATCCTTTCTTAAGTGGATCATGCCGAAAAACAATCGAAAAAAATTCAATCCTCGAAAAAGCTTCGACAAAAAATTTTATAGAATTTCAAATAAATCGGATTCATCGAATCCTTCTTCCGTACACCGACAATGAACAATTAGAACTTAAAACGAAAATAAAAAGATTTGATGATAAAAATTCAGAATCAATATCAATAGAATCAACGAATTTTTTCACAGTTATTAAAAAAGCTATTTCTCGCAGCCTTATTATTTTTCCTTATTTGTCCTACGCTTTCTACGTTCACGCCTATTATTTTTTTTGGAAGCTTTTTTTGGACAATCTCGATGATGCCCGTGGTTTTTTTTTTCCTCGTCCCGCAGGGACGCCTTTTGTGGAAAGATTGAGGTTGCTCAAGATACACTTTTCTTTTTTTTTTAGGAATCCTCGAGAGTTCTTCGAATATTATTGGTATATTGTAAATTTTAAAAGAGGTTGTGCTCTTTATCCACACAGATCCCCTTCTCGCTTTGACTTTACAAGTTGTACAAGTTCCGGTTTTTCTCTTTTTTTCCTTCCTGGGAAAAATTTTTGGAAACAAAAGAAGGATCCTATCAATTATGAAAACTTAGAAAGAGAAAAGGAAAAAATATATGAAAACTTTTTTTTAAAAAAATTATTATTATTTTTAACTCATGCTAATAGTCAAAACATACGCACAAGTCAAAATAGAATAAACGAAATTAGTAAACTAATTCCCCAATGGGAATACCAATTAATTACTCACGAAAACGATAGGAAAATACAAGAAGACACTTTGGAAATTCGTTCAAGAGAAGCCAAACGGGTAGTAATTTTTACTGATATCAAAGAGACGAAGAAGAATGAGGATGACTCGGAAGACTTGACTACGATACGCTATTTCGAACAACCAGACTTTGATCGAGATCTAATCAATGGGTCTGTGCGGGCACAAAGGCGCAAAGTAGTTATTTGGAAAGTGTTTCAAGGAAATGCGCATTCCCCCCTTTTTGTGTACAGAATAAAAAACCCCATTCTCTTTTCTTTAAGTTCTTTAACATCTAATATATTTGAATCGATGAAATCCCTTTTTCGAACTATTGTAGAGTCTACAAACGAACAAAAAAAAATAGAAGAAAATGGAATCAAAAAAGAAAAAAAAAATATAAGAGACGAAGGCAGGCAAATGAAGATAGCAGCGCGTTGGGAGACTCATAATTATGGGCAAGGAATAAGATCTTGTTTGTTGCTAATTCATTCTTTTTTTCGAAAATATATTCTATTTCCTTCGTTGATAATTGCAAAAAATCTTGGACGTATATTCCTACACCAACGTCCTGAATGGTCTGAGGATTTTCAGGAATTAAATAAAGAGATGCATATTATATGTACTTATAACGGCACTTCATTATCAGACGATCTAGAATTTCCTGAAAATTGGTGGGTAGAAGGTCTTCAGATCAAAATAATATTTCCTTTCCGTCTGAAACCTTGGCATAATCACCAATCTTATGCAATTGAAACAGTAAAGGAGGCTGTTTCTTTTTTAACAGCTTTTGGACTGGAAGCTAAAGAACCTTTTGGTTCGCCCCAAAAAGGACCTTCCTTTTGGAAACCAGTGTTTAAAGAACTGGGAAAAAAAGTGGAAAAAATGAAAAAGAACTATTTCAAATTCAAAAAAAAAAAAAAAATACTTGCAAAAATTTCAAAAGAAACCCCAATTCAATTAAGAGAAGTAGAAATCTATGAATCGAATAAAATTCAAGAAGAAAAAGATTCCATAATCAGCAATCAAATAATTAACCAATCTTTTAGTCAAACAGGATCACCGGGTTTGACAAATTCTTCATTGACAGAAAAAAAAATAAAAGATCTGACTGAGCGAATAGGGACAATTAGAAATAAAATAGAAAAAAATATAAACAAGAAAAGAAAAAATGATATGGGTCCTAAGAAATCAAGTTCTAATGTTAAAAGCTCAGAAAAATGGAAAATATTAATAAAAAGAAGAACTATTCGATTAATTTCTAAATTTCCCCTTTATTGGAAATTTTTGATTGAACTAATATATCGGCATATATTTTTATCTATCGAACTAATATATCGGCATATATTTTTATCTAGCATTGAATTGAAACTGGCAGAGGTATATAAATATAGTTCATACATTAATACTCGTTTTAGATTAACAAAAAAAATTATTGAAAAATCCCTAAACCTAATTAAGAAAAAACCAATTCCCTTTAAAAAGTCCCTTGATGACATTAGGCATATTAAAAGCAATTTACATATTTTTTTTGACTTATCTTGCGTGTCACAAGCATATGTATTTTACAAATTATCACAAATCCAAGTTAGTAATTTGCATAAATTAAGATCTGTTCTGCAATATCAAGGAATCTCTTTGTTTCTTAAGCCCGAAATAAAGGATTCTTTGGAAAAAGAAGGAATGGTTCATTCCAAATTACAATTAGATGATCAGAAACTTACGAATTGTGACCAAAATCAATGGAAAAACTGGTTAAGAGGGTATTATCCATACGATTTATCATCGATCGGATGGTCTATATTAATGTCTGAGAAATGGCGAAATACTTCTCGTCAGCCTTATATAGATAAAAAGGAAAAATTAAGAAAATGCAATTCATATAAAACAGACCAAGTAAGTAATTCAAAAAAAAAATGGGAAGTATACAAATTAGCGAATCAAAAAGAAAATTTTCAAAAATATTATAGATATGATCTTTTAGCAGATAAATTTCTTAACTCCCAAAAATGCAAGGAAATAATTTATGGACTTACGTTTCAAGGAAATAAGAAACGAGAACTTTCTTGTAACACGCACGAGGATCAACTTTATGATATTCTGAAAACCACCCCTATCTATAATTATGTGGATATGCTAGCTGTGGAAAAAACAGTAGATAGAAAATATTTGCGTTTGAAAAGTTTGTATCGCAGACAAAAAATGGATATTGAGTCTTCTATCACGACCGATCCAAATAGGAAAAAAAATATGCAAAGGAAGACTCATAACTATTTGAAAATATCTATTTCAAATGCATATTTGAATATTTCTTATTTTAGGCTTCCAGACAATCTCCTAAAATTCCACAACGTTTTTGTTGACTGGATGGGAATGAATGAAAAAATGCTAAATTATTCTATCTCAAATCTAGAAGGTTGGTTCTTCCCAGAATTTGTCTTATTTCATCAGGCATATAAAATGAAACCTTGGTTTAGACCAAACAAATTACTTCTTTTAAATCTAATAAATCTAAATAGAAATGAAAAAAAAAAAAGCAAAAAAAAAAAAAAGCAAGGAAATCAAGAAGAATCCCCAAAAGAAAAAGATTCTGGATCTGTTATGTCACAACAAAAATCTAGTGAAGAAAAACAAAAATCTAGTGAAGAAGAAAATCCTGCTGTAAAAATGAAAAAGAAAAAAAGTCAACTAGATTCCTTCCTAGAACGTTATTTACTTTTTCAATGCAAATGGCAGGACAATACTTCGGACGAAAGATTGATGAATAATCAGGAAATATATTGTCTCCTGCTTAGACTGATAGATCCAAGAAAGATTATTCTATCTTCAATTCAAACAAAAGAAATGGATTTAGATATAATGATGATTCATCATAGTCTAACTTGTGCAGAATTGCTCAAGAAGGGAATATTGATTATAGAACCCACTCGTCTGTTTGGAAAAAATGATGGACTATTTTTAATGTATCAAACCATAAGTACTTCATTGATTGATAAGAGTAAGTACCAAACAAATCAAAAATACCAAGAAGAAAGATATGTTTCTAAGAATCATTTTTATTTCCTTATTCCTGAAAATATTTTATCCTTTAGACGTCGTAGAAAATTGAGAATTCTAATTTCATTCAACTCAAGATATCGCAAGGATGAAAATAGAAATCTAGTATTTTGGAACGGAAAGAACAGCAACCAAGCTTCGCCCGAGAATAAAGGTATTAATCTTAATATAGAAGAAAATCCATTTCTGAAATTAAAACTCTTTCTTTGGCCTAATTATCGATTAGAAGATTTAGCCTGTATGAATCGGTATTGGTTTAATACCAACAACGGCAGTCGTTTCAGTATGTTAAGGATACATCTATATCCACAATTAAAAATTCGTGGATAATAACTCTATATCCGTATATCATATACTTTCTATTATATATATGGGTATATGAAAATATGAAAAAATATAGGGTATCCTTAAAAAAAATGCAGACCACACATTTTAGTCTTCCCTTTCATTGATATAAAATATCCAACCCAATCCAATAGTAAATGAATAATAGGGTACTTCAATCTCGAAATGAATCCTTTTCTACCTCTATTTTAATCCAACTCAAATTTGGATGGATTGATTTGAATCCAGAAAATTAGCAGTTTTAAAATAACAAATAACTTGAAATTAGATTTTTGTATATTTTGTATATACCCATTAAAATTAATGGCATTATTATTACTGATCGGTAAAATCCATATCTTTCAAAAGGAAGGGGGAATTTTTCTATGGTAAAAAATTCATTCATTTCGGTTATTTCTAAAAAAGAAAACACAGAAAACAGGGGGTCTGTTGAATTCCAAGTCTTCACTTTCACCACTAAGATAAGTAGCCTTACTTCGCATTTGGAATTACACAAAAAAGACTCTTCATCTCAGAGAGGTTTGCGGAAAATTTTGGGAAAACGTCAACGACTACTAGCCTATTTATCAAAAAAAAATAGAGAACGTTATAAAGAATTAATTGCAAAGTTAGATATTCGAGAGAAAAAAACTCGTTAACTTGAAGCCTAATTTGAACTTTTATTCGTTTTAATTTTGACGAACTCTTCTTTTTACGTTCAAACAATGCATGGAAGAATGACTCGGAAAAAAACTTATGATTGCACCAACTACAAGAAAAGACCTCATGATAGTAAATATGGGCCCTCAACACCCATCAATGCACGGCGTTCTTCGGCTGATCGTTACTCTCGATGGTGAAGATGTTATCGACTGTGAACCAATATTGGGTTATTTACATAGAGGTATGGAGAAAATTGCGGAAAACCGAACAATTATACAATACTTGCCTTATGTAACGCGTTGGGATTATTTAGCGACTATGTTCACAGAAGCAATAACCGTAAACGCACCCGAACAGTTAGGCAATATTCAAGTCCCTAAAAGGGCTAGCTATATAAGAATTATTATGTTGGAATTGAGTCGTATCGCTTCTCATTTGTTATGGCTCGGCCCCTTTATGGCCGATATTGGAGCACAGACTCCTTTCTTCTATATTTTTAGAGAACGGGAATGGATATATGACCTATTCGAAGCTGCTACCGGTATGCGGATGATGCATAATTATTTTCGTATCGGAGGAGTAGCTGCCGATTTACCTCATGGTTGGGTAGATAAATGTTTGGAATTTTGCGATTATTTTTTAATCGGCGTTTCTGAATATCAAAAACTTATTACACGGAATCCTATTTTTTTAGAACGAGTTGAAGGCATAGGCATTATTCAGGCAGAAGAAGCACTAAATTGGGGTTTATCAGGCCCAATGCTACGAGCTTCCGGAATAGAATGGGATCTTCGTAAAGTTGATCGTTATGAGTGTTACGACGAATTTGATTGGGAGGTTCACTGGCAAAAAGAAGGGGATTCATTAGCTCGTTATTTAGTACGAATGGGTGAAATGGCAGAATCCGTAAAAATTATTCAACAGGCCTTAGAGGGAATTCCTGGGGGGCCCTATGAAAATTTAGAAATACGGCGCTTTGATAGAATAAAAAAACCGGAATGGAATGATTTTGAATATCGATTCATTAGTAAAAAACCTTCCCCTACCTTTGAATTGTCCAAGCAAGAACTTTATGTAAGAGTTGAAGCACCAAAAGGGGAATTGGGAATTTTTCTGATAGGAGATCAGAGTGTTTTTCCTTGGAGATGGAAAATTCGACCGCCGGGTTTTATCAACTTGCAAATTCTTCCTCAGTTAGTTAAAAGAATGAAATTGGCTGATATTATGACGATACTAGGTAGCATAGATATCATTATGGGAGAAGTCGATCGTTGAAATGATAATTGATACAACAGAACTACAAGCTATCCATTCTTTTTCCGGATTGGAATCCTTAAAAGAAGTCTATGAGATATTCTATGAGATATTATGGACACTTATCCCTATTTTGACTCTTGTATTAGGAATCACACTAGGTGTACTAGTAATTGTTTGGTTAGAAAGAGAAATATCTGCAGGAATCCAACAACGTATTGGACCTGAATATGCCGGGCCTTTGGGAATTCTTCAAGCTCTAGCAGATGGGACAAAATTACTTTTTAAAGAGAATCTTCTTCCATCTAGAGGAGATACTCGTTTATTCAATATTGGGCCATCCATAGCAGTGATATCCATTTTTCTAAGTTATTCGGTAATTCCTTTTAGTTATCGATTTATTCTAGCCGATCTTAGTATTGGTGTTTTTTTATGGATCGCCATTTCAAGCCTTGCTCCCGTTGGACTTCTTATGTCGGGATATGGATCAAATAATAAATATTCCTTTTTAGGTGGATTAAGGGCTGCTGCTCAATCAATTAGTTATGAAATACCATTAACTCTATGTGTATTATCAATATCTCTACGTGTGATTCGGTGAGACATAAACTTTCCATATTTCTTTCTAGCAAGAAAGTTGAATATCTATTTTTTATTCAGCGTCGTAGTTGATAAACTAAACCGGATAGTTAGATGAGTGAAATCAAACGGTTTCCTAATTTGCTGTTAAAGCCATTCAATCTCATTTCCTATGTACAAGAATTAAGTCAAGTATCAGTTCTTATGTTTACTTTACCCCAAGTTAGATTGGTTGATTAGTAATCATGGCTTGAAGCGGGTTCAAAAGATCAACCCCGGGGGTTTTACTATTTTTACTATTTATTACCATGGATGTATTAACCTGCTGGAAGATTCAAAAAATGAGTGGATGGTTAGGAAGACTAAGATACACAAAGGATTAGTAATGGAGATCATATAACCTTTCCAAGAGGATAGTTATATCAAAGTAATTCAAATTGGGGCTTTAAGTTGGTAGAAATTATTAAGAAGTACTCCCCTAGATTTTGATCCAGAGTATCTTCCTATCCACCGATTAAGTAAATAACTATCAAGAACGAAGAAATCTTTTATTTCAGTAATGCCGCCCCCCTTTTCCCGGGAAAGTAGAATAGGAACGAACAAAAGTGGAAAGACTAGAATTGCAAAAAGAAATCTTTTTTATTCTTATTCATCCATAATTACAAAAAGAGATCTTTTTTATTCATCCATTTTTCGATTTTATCGATAGAAATAGAATCTTTGTTAGGTAATAAAATAATCGAATTTTCGTACTAAAAAAAAAAGAATAGGTGGAAATATCTCTGTACTATTCCTCAAAAAAGTTTTTTATTCAAGGATAAAGTTATTAATCAACAAAGAAAAATACAAACTTTTTAAAAGATGAGATCAATTCAGAAGCACTTTTTTTATTATAACTAGCAGACGGAATTTCATAGGTTGAATTCTAGGCTTTAGGATAAGAGTTTGACTCTCTATTGATCATGGATCCCACAAAGGGATCAAGATCAAAAATATTGAAAGGCCTTTACAGTTTTTTGTGACCTACGAGGAGCCGTATGAGGTGAAAATCTCATGTACGGTTCTGTAATAGCGACGGAAACAGTGATGTTATCGCCGACTATGATTATCTAACAGTTCAAGTACAGTTGATATAGTTGAAGCACAGTCCAAATACGGTTTTTGGGGATGGAATTTGTGGCGTCAACCTATAGGGTTTATCGTTTTTCTAATTTCTTCTTTAGCCGAGTGTGAGAGATTACCTTTTGATTTACCAGAAGCAGAAGAGGAATTAGTAGCGGGTTATCAAACCGAATATTCAGGTATAAAATTTGGTTTATTTTACGTTGCTTCCTATCTAAATCTACTAGTTTCTTCATTATTTGTAACAGTTCTTTACTTGGGAGGTTGGAATCTTTCTATTCCCTACATATTCGTTCCTGAACTAACTAAAAGAAGTCAAGTTTTTGGAACAATAATAGGTATCTTTAGTACATTAGCAAAAACTTATCTGTTCTTGTTCATTTCTATTGCAACAAGATGGACTTTACCGAGATTGAGGATGGATCAACTATTAAATCTTGGGTGGAAATTTCTTTTACCTATTTCTCTGGGTAATCTATTATTAACGACTTCGTCCCAACTTTTTTCACTGTAAAGAACTAGAATTTTTCTATTTTCAAAACTTGTCTCAAACAAGAGAAAGAAACAAGTATAAAATTATTTATAGATATTCCGATATGTTCCCTATGCTAACCGAGTTCTTGAATTCTGGTCAACAAACAATACGAGCTGCCAGGTACATTGGTCAAGGTTTCATGATTACCTTGTCCCATGCAAATCGTTTACCTGTGACTATTCAATACCCCTATGAAAAATTCATTGCATCGGAGCGTTTCCGGGGCCGAATACACTTTGAATTTGATAAATGCATTGCTTGTGAAGTATGTGTTCGTGTGTGTCCTATAGATCTACCCGTAGTTGATTGGAAATTGGAAACTGATATTCGAAAGAAACGATTACTTAATTACAGTATTGATTTTGGAATTTGTATATTTTGTGGTAATTGCGTTGAGTATTGTCCAACAAATTGTTTATCAATGACTGAAGAATATGAACTTTCTACTTATGATCGTCACGAATTGAATTATAATCAAATTTCTTTAGGGCGATTACCGGTATCCATAACAGGCGATTACACAATTCGAACAATTTCGTCAAATTCACCTCAAATAAAAAATGTATAAAACCCTTGCATTTCAAAATTCCAAATCACTTTGGAATCTAAGGGAATAAGTTTTTTGCTTGTTCAAGATACTAGATAAATGGGCCATTGGTTGTCGAGAATCGTGGTTCATTTGGATTGAAAATTTATTTCTATTCGAATAAGGATTTAAAAATATATAATTTTAAATTCTGTTTTCGAGAATAAGAGTAGACCAATAATTGGATCTACCTGAATCCACACCAACCACCCTATTCAAATTTTCTTCAATTAAGAATTAAGAAGTATTCTAAAAAGAAAAATAGGATAATTCCCCCTTTTCCCGATCGGTTCAACAAAGTCATGAAATATTTGGATTTACTTTTTCTATAAAATAAAATGGATTTACCTGGACCAATACACGATTTTCTTTTAGTTTTTCTGGGGTCGGGTCTTATATTAGGAAGTCTTGGAATAGTCTTATTTCCAAATCCAATTTATTCGGCCTTTTCGTTGGGATTGGTTCTTTTTTGTATATCCTTATTCTATATTCTTTCGAATTCTTATTTTGTAGCTGCTGCGCAGCTCCTTATTTATGTAGGAGCTATAAATGTTTTAATTATTTTTTCTGTCATGTTCATGAATGGTTCAGAAGATTACGATTTCGAAGATTTTCAGCTTTGGACCGTTGGAGATGGAATTACTTCGGTGGTTTGTACAAGTCTTTTTATTTCCCTAATTACTATTATTCTAGATACGTCCTGGTATGGGATCGTTTGGACTACAAAATCAAACCATATTTTAGAGCAAGATTTGATAAGTAATAGTCAACAAATTGGAATTCATTTATCAACAGATTTTTTTCTTCCATTTGAACTGATTTCAATAATTCTTTTAGTCGCTTTAATCGGTGCGATTGCTATAGCTCGTCAATAATTTTAAAGGAAGAATTCTCAAATAAATCAAGGGAAAAAGAATCTAATCCTTTAATTTGAGTACTCATTTAAAACAAAAATCGAATCAATTTCTTTTTAGATTGATCTATTCCCAACCAATTCCCTTGTTTTCTTCCATACGTAGTAAAATCGACTGGATTGAATTATTGTTCAGATTGAAATTGAAATGAATCAAGATTGATAAGGAGTTGAGTAATGATGCTCGAACATATACTTGTTTTGAGTGCCTTTTTATTTTCTATTGGTATTTATGGATTGATCACAAGTCGAAATATGGTTAGAGCCCTTATGTGTCTTGAACTTATATTAAATTCGGTTAATATCCATTTTGTAACATTTTCTGATATGTTTGATGATCGTCAATTAAGAGGAGACATTTTCTCCATTTTTCTTATAGCTATTGCAGCCGCTGAAGCAGCTATTGGATTAGCTATTGTTTCATCCATTTATCGTAATAGAAAATCCACTCGTATTAACCAATCCAATTTGTTGAATAAATAATAACTAATATGAATCATAGAAAAGAAAATTCGAGTAGTCATAAATTACTTCCAACTGGACGATTTGATGTGGGTAAGGTATGATCATGTTTGCCGAATCATAAGAAATCAGAGGATTTTTGCGCCCGCTCAGAAACAATTCAAGTACATTGATTTGGATCACTCATTGATTCATCTGGTATCTAATTAGAAGATTGATTTAGAAGTTAGTTTACTAGATCGAAAATTCATGATGTTAAAAATTGTATAGATACAATGTCACACTCAGTAAAGATTTATGATACATGTATAGGATGTACTCAATGTGTCCGAGCTTGCCCCACAGATGTATTAGAAATGATACCCTGGGACGGATGTAAAGCTAAACAAATAGCTTCTGCTCCAAGGACTGAGGACTGTGTTGGTTGTAAGAGATGTGAATCCGCCTGCCCAACGGATTTCTTGAGTGTTCGGGTTTATTTATGGCATGAAACAACCCGTAGTATGGGTCTAGCTTATTGATACGTTCCATAAAACTCTACTTAAAATCCATTTTTTTTTTACCGACAAAATCCGTGCGCAAAATCAAATAAAAATAGTTTGCGCACGGATTTTTATGGCCCAAGTCTATCTTGTCTTTACCACGAATCATTTTCCTTTCTTAACAATAATTGTTGTTTTTCCCATTTTTTCGGGTTCCTTAATTTTCCTTCTTCCACATAAGGGAAATAAAGTAATTCACTGGTATACTATATGTATTTGTATTCTAGAACTCCTCCTAATGACTTATGCATTCTGTTATCATTTCCAATCGGATGATTCATTAATCCAACTAGAGGAGGATTATAACTGGATCCATTTTTTTGATTTCCATTGGAGACTAGGGATAGATGGGCTCTCCATAGGACCCGTTCTATTGACGGGATTCATCACTACTTTAGCTACCTTAGCGGCTTGGCCGCTTACTCGAGATTCTCGATTATTTAATTTCCTGATGTTAGCAATGTATAGTGGGCAAATCGGATTGTTTTCTTCTCGGGACCTTTTACTTTTTTTCCTCATGTGGGAGTTAGAATTAATCCCCGTTTATCTACTTGTATCCATGTGGGGAGGAAAAAAACGCCTCTACTCAGCTACAAAATTTATTTTATACACGGCAGGGGGTTCGGTTTTTCTTTTACTGGGAGTTCTTGGCGTTGGTTTATATGGTTCTAATGAACCAACATTAAATTTGGACATAGTATCCAACCAAACCTATCCCTTAGCTTTGGAAATACTATTCTATATTGGATTTTTTATTGCTTTTGCTGTCAAATTACCAATCATACCACTACATACATGGTTACCAGATACCCATGGAGAAGCACACTATAGTACTTGTATGCTTCTAGCCGGAATCTTATTAAAAATGGGAGCGTATGGATTAGTTCGAATCAATATGGAATTATTTCCCCACGCGCATTCTATATTTTCTCCTTGGTTAATAATAGTAGGCGCCGTGCAAATAATCTATGCAGCTTCAACCTCTCTGGGTCAACGGAATTTAAAAAAAAGAATAGCCTATTCCTCTGTATCTCATATGGGTTTCATAATTATAGGAATTGGTTCTATCACCGATATGGGACTCAACGGAGCTCTTTTACAAATAATCTCCCATGGATTTATTGGTGCTGCACTTTTTTTCTTGGCTGGAACAACTTATGATAGAATACGTCTTATTTATCTTGACGAAATGGGTGGAATAGCTATCTCAATGCCAAAAATTTTCACGATGTTCAGTAGCTTTTCGATGGCCTCTCTTGCATTACCAGGTATGAGTGGTTTTGTTGCCGAATTAATAGTATTTTTCGGATTCATTACTAGTGAAAAATATCTGTTCCTAACAAAACTATTAATTACTTTTGTAATGGCAATTGGAATGATATTAACTCCTATTTATTTATTATCTATGTTACGTCAAATGTTCTATGGTTACAAGATATTTAATGTTTCAAATTCCTATTTGTTTGATTCTGGACCACGAGAGTTATTTCTTTCGATCGCTATTTTTTTACCAATACTAGGTATTGGTATGTACCCCGATTTCGTTCTTTCCCTCTCAGTTGAAAAGGTTGAAGCTATTGTATCTAATTTTTTTTTATAGAAAGTTTTAATGAATGAATTTGACAACAATTTCTCGTACAATGAGAAGAAGAAGCCTTCTTCTTGTCATACGTTAAGTTGAAATTCATTTTGAACTGGCAAGAACCCCAGCGAATCACTAAATATTTGATTCACCTCGTTCTCGCCAGTTCACACCAAATTCTTTGATCGTATATGTCCCTTAGACTTTCCTATTCTAAGAACCCCCACATCTCGAAACATCTCGAATGAACTCAGAAACATATTCGAAGAAATTCTGACCCCTAGTCGGAATGGTTTGTGGGTTTTCCATTATAATTCATAACATAATTATAATGAAAATGAACCATAACTATGTAATCCTATTCCTAATAAATTGACCCCAAAATAGCATATCCAAATGATAAGAAATCCAATAGACGCCACAATTGCTGAATTTCTACCTTGCCATTTTTTATTTGTTCGGGTATGCAAATAAATCGCGAACACCAGCCAAGTAATAAAAGCCCAAGTTTCTTTTGGGTCCCAACTCCAATAGGATCCCCATGCTTCGTTAGCCCACACGGCTCCAGAAAGAATTCCTATGGTTAAAAAGATAAATCCTAAACTAATAACTCGATAACTCCAAAAATCCAATTGTTGAATCAATTGCGATTTGTAATAATTCTTTGTAGAAAAAAAAGAAGTATTTTGTAAAAAATGACTTCGTTCGATCATTAATTCGATTTCACCAAAAACAAGTGACCCGTTCAAATGTAATAAATGATTACTTGTAGTAATCAAATGTCTCTTTTTTCTAACTGTAAGGACTAGAAGTGATATGGATAATAATGATCCGCACAAAAGGGCTGCATAGCCTAATATCATCATACTTACGTGCATTATTAACCACTCCGATTGAAGAGCGGGTACTAATATTGCGGATTCCCGTATTTCCGTTAAAAGGCCTGAAGTAGCAAAACCTTGGATAAAAAGAGCACTGGGCCCAATTATTGGGCTTATAATATTTTTCTTTTTTTTGAAATATGGAACTATATGAATAAGGGAAAAACTCCATGATAGGAAGATTAGTGATTCATATAGATTACTTAGCGGAAAATGTCCTGAATAAATCCAACGGGTAACTAATAATCCCGTTATGCAAAAAAAAGTTATTATCATGCCCCTTTCAGATGAATCATACAGTTTTACGATTTCATCAACAAAAAAGCTTATCAAATGAATTGATATTAGAATGGAAACGATTGAAAAAGAAATCTGAGTAAATATATGCTCTAAGGTTGAAAATATCATAATCATAAAAAATTTTTAAAGGAGGAGTCCCTGAATTATAGAATCTAAATGTCCAATTGAATTCATTATAGGATTCAATGACTTTTTTAGTCGATGACATGCCGCCACTCGGACTCGAACCGAGATGCTCTAGCACTGCTTCCTAAGAGCAGCGTGTCTACCAATTTCACCATAGCGGCTTGTCTTGAACTGATAATAACCTATGAATAAGTAATCGTCTAGATTTAACAATTCAATTGGATGAAATGTTTTTTAGGAAAGATTCCAATAGATAAATAAATTGCGACCCATGGGTATTTGAAGGTTCATTAGTTTAGTTTAAGATCTTCATTTTTCGTGAATTTGATACTCCCCTCGGCTTAAACTCTTGTAAAACCAAACAGTCCTATATCTGAATTTGAATTAAGGGATAGAACCCCCAATAATTTTTTTTTATTAATTATTAATAAACTATTTTTTTATTTTATTGAAAAAATGGATTTTTGATCATTCAAAATTTATACATATTCTCCAGAATATCTTTCCTAAGTCTTTTTCTTTTTTGGGGGGGTTGATAAGAAAAGATATATCGGGATCTATATACGAGTTCAAAGAAACTAAAAAAAAATGGAAAATAGGTCGATGGGGAAAAAGACTCCCCACCTTGGTAATGAAAAAATAAGTCAAATTCTATTGTGTTTTTTGTTGAATTTTTCAATTCGTTTTCGGTAAGGTAAAGAGAAAAATTCTTGTTCTACATATTCTAAAAATGAAAATATGGAATTTTGGAAATGAGCTGAGTCTACTTTTGACTCAGGGTGATTCCAATCTTTTAGGCTTTATTACTTATTTTTGATTTGTTTGTTGCACAAAAAAACTTTTGGAATTGCCAGTAGAAAGAGATTTCCCCAAGGAAAACGCTTTTAACGCTGCCCAATACCCTTTCCTTTTCCAACAATTTTTACGAATACGCTTTTTTGATGCAGAAGTACGTTTTTTTGGAACTGCCATTTCAATTTTAAATTGAGAGATTACTCATTGGTATAGCTGGATGTGAAAGACATTTCGTGTTTACAAAAAAAGCAGCGCTTTACTAATTCATTTTCATTGTATTTTTCTTTTTTTTTTAGCGAACGTTGTTCCACTATATAAAAATAAAAAAGAAAAGATAGGTGAAAGGTACGGGAAACGGGAAAATGACACAAAAAAGAATATTTTTTTCTTTGTTTTTTTCCTAAAGTATCCGTCAAAAAAATTTCGTTTTGATTGATATCTTTCTTTCCCATTATTTCCCATTCAAATTGATATTTATATTTAGTTATAGAATTTATAGATCCTTTATGCAATGAAATTCGTTGCACTTAATATATAAAAACTTAATATATAAAAAAATGAATATGGACTAGTTTTTCCTTCTCCTTTCTGTCATATTGAATTTATGATGTTTTTAGTATGTTTACTAAATGATGGAATATACAATACCTCGAGAAGCGTAAAACCTCTTGTTTTTAGTATTTTAATAAAAAGTTTGTTCGGAAAACCCGGAAAAAGACTTAATTTGACCCTTTCTTCAAAATTTTCAAATTCAAAAGGAGACTTTAAAGTTTTTTTCCTATGATTTGACCAATTGTAACTTCTTGATTTGAATATTTGAAGTATTTAGCAGAAAGAATACATAAAAAGAAATACAAATTCAAAAAATTCTATTTATGTTCGCGCATATCTTGATTTTTTATTGACTCTTTTCAAAAGAGGGAAAATCCGGCGAATCGGAAAAACATTAATAGGAATTAAGAATTATTAAGAAAAAAACTTTTTTTATGGAACAGACGTATCAATATGCGTGGATCATACCTTTTGTTCCACTCCCAGTTCCCATGTTAATCGGAGTAGGACTTCTCCTTTTTCCGACAGCAACAAAAAATCTTCGTCGTATGTGGGCTTTTCCGAGTATTTTATTGTTAAGTATAGTCATGCTTTTTTCAATTAATCTGTCTATTCAGCAAATAAATAGCAATTTTATATATCAATATATCTGGTCTTGGACTCTCGATAATGATTTTTCTTTAGAATTAGGCTACTTGATTGATCCACTTACTTCTATTATGTCAATGTTAATCACTACTGTTGGAATTATGGTTCTCATTTATAGTGATAATTATATGGTTCACGATCAGGGCTACTTAAGGTTTTTTGCTTATATGAGTTTTTTCAGTACTTCAATGTTGGGATTAGTTACTAGTTCGAATTTGATACAAATTTATATTTTTTGGGAGTTGGTTGGGGTGTGTTCCTATCTATTAATAGGTTTTTGGTTCACAAGACCTCTTGCAGCAAATGCTTGCCAAAAGGCATTTGTAACAAATCGAGTAGGAGATTTTGGTTTATTATTAGGAATTTTGGGTTTTTATTGGATAACGGGTAGTTTTGAATTTAGGGATTTATTCGAAATATTCAATAATTTGATTTTAAAAAATGAAGTCAATTCTCCCTTTATTACACTGTGTGCTGCTTTAGTATTTGCTGGTGCAGTTGCTAAATCTGCACAATTTCCTCTTCATGTATGGTTAGCCGATGCTATGGAAGGACCCACTCCCATTTCCGCTCTTATACATGCTGCTACTATGGTGGCGGCGGGTATTTTTCTTGTAGCTCGCCTTCTTCCTCTTTTTATAGTTATACCTTATATAATGAATTTTATCTCGTTGATAGGTATAATAACAGTATTATTAGGAGCTACTTTAGCTCTTGCTCAAAAAGACATTAAGAGGGGTTTAGCCTATTCGACAATGTCTCAATTGGGCTATATGATGTTAGCTCTAGGAATGGGGTCTTACCGAAGTGCTTTATTTCATTTGATTACTCATGCTTATTCAAAAGCATTATTATTTTTAGGGTCTGGATCTGTTATTCATTCAATGGAAACTGTTGTTGGATATTCTCCGGATAAAAGTCAGAATATGGTTCTCATGGGTGGGTTAACAAAATATGCTCCGATTACCAAAACATCTTTTTTGTTAGGTACACTTTCCCTTTGCGGTATTCCCCCCCTTGCTTGTTTTTGGTCCAAAGATGAAATTCTTAATGATAGTTGGTTATATTCGCCTATTTTCGCAATAATAGCTTGGGCCACGGCAGGATTAACAGCATTTTATATGTTTCGGATCTATTTACTTACTTTTGAGGGGCATTTAAATGTTTATTTTCAAAATTATCTTGGTAAAAAAAATTCAGCTCTCTATTCGATATCTATATGGGGTAAAGGATATTCAACAAAAATGAACAAAAATTTTCGTTTATTAAGAATGCAAAATGCAAGTTTGTCTTTTTTGAAAAAAAAAATATATCGAAGTAATGAGAATCTAAAAAAAAGAAATGCAGAAAAATTTTTGTTGAATATTTTGCATTTTGAAAATAAAAAAGT